AAAGTGAATTCGTTCTAGAAAGATTCCAGAAGATACTAATGGTAAAAAAGAAGATTGTTTACGAAGAAACAACAAGAAAAATTCATATTCTGATACATAAGAGTTATATAGGAATCGAAATAGTCTTTTATTTTCTTTTTTCAAAATAAAAATGGATTTCATTGAAGTAATAAGACTATTCCAATTCGAATAGTAGTTGAGAAAGAATCGCAATAAATGCAAGGATGGAACATCTTGGATACGGTATTGAAGGAGTTGAACCAATATTTCCAAATGGATAGGATAGGGTATTTCTATATGTGATAGAGAATCCAAATGCAAAAATTTGTCTTCTAAAAAGGGAAATATTGAATGAATAGAGCGTAAATTCTGAAACTTTGGTATTTCTTTTTCTTTCAGACAAAAGAATTCTCGTAACGAGAATGGGATTTCTACAATGATCGCAAACCCCTCAGATAGAATCTGAGAATAAAACTCAGAATAAAAATAATTTTTATAATCCAACAATCGATCTTGGTTAAGATGATTAACCGAGTTAATCCAAAAATTCTGCTGATACATTCGAATAATTAAACGTTTCACAAGTAGTGAACTAAATCTCTTGTTATTACAACTAAGAATTTCCACAGGTTGGGAACCTTTTAATCCATAATCATGGGCAAATGCATAAATATACTCCTGAAAGAGTAGTGGGTAGACGAAGTATTCTTGACGGGATTTATGTTTTTCTGAATACCCCTCGAATTTTTCCATTTGTATTTCTACTTGAATCAGAGAGAAGAAGCATTTCTCGGTTTATCGAATGATGATACATAGTGCAATATGGTCAGAACAGGATGTTGCATTTTGTAATACAAACCCTGGAAAAAAGGAGTCTAATCCACAGATCCTTTTCCGCTCCTTTTCTATCCAATGAGTTTCTGCTTGTTCTAATTACAAAAGAGAACAGAACAAATCTTTTATTTTTGCAGGCCAATCGCTCTTTTGACTTTGGAATACAGTCTCTTTATCAATATACCGCTTCTTTTACACATTCAATCCATAACATAACATCCCTTATTCAATCTATAATCAAGAATAATTAGGATTTCTAAAAAAAAGAAAAAAAGAAGGGTCCACTTATAGGAAAACCCCACCTTTCCCCGCATCCGGCACTAATCCATTTTTAACGTCTAATTAGAGCGGGGAATCGTTCCAATTAAGAATTTAAGCTCGTTGCTTTTTATTTTACCAGAATTAGAGCCAGGCTCTATCCATTTATTCATTAGACCCAGAAAATCACATTTTTTTATTCCATTCTAAAAAAAAAATTAATTTTATTACGACATGCTATTTTTTCCATTCATTACCCTTGAGGATCAGTCGTGGTCTTCTAGACTCTACCAAGAGTCTGGACGAATTTGTTGCTTCATCCAAATGTGTAAAAGATCATAGTCGCACTTAAAAGCCGAGTACTCTACCATTGAGTTAGCAACCCGGATAAAATAGGATCTTAGATACGATCGAAATCAAAAAATCAATAGAATTACACCGCACGCTCTGTCAAAACATTGAACTAGCACAACATCAAAAGAAAGATTTTATCGACCATTAAAAAGACGCAAATGCCAAAACCAACAGGTCCGCTTAAATTTAACTAAGGTGAAAAAGTGGAAACCCTAATCACTACGGCAAAATTCTCCCTTTTTTAGCAATTTGTATTTCTTTACAATAAAAATATTGTATGAAAATACATGCAAGAAGAACAGAACACCCTTATCATTTGAGCGAAGTGTAGACAGAAAAATATAATATGGAGTGAGGATAAAGAGACCCATCTATCTACAAATTCTATTTGTTCAATAGACCTTTGTCAATGGAAATACAATGGTAAGAAAATAATTAGATAGAAAAAGTAAATAAAATAAAGGCTTATGTTGGATTGGCACGACATAAATCCAAAAAGGACTAAGAAAGAGGTAAATAGTGTCTAAATAATTAGACAACGAGGGATACTAGCGATCTTCTACTACCTTTTTGATTCATTTAGTTCTTCAATTAATTCAAGGTTCTTTCTTTTTCTTTAAAAAAATCTGCCTTCCTTAAAATATCATAAACAGTTCTTGTAGGTTGAGCACCTTTTTCAAGGAAATAGAGAATAGCTGGAACATTTAAACAAGTTTGATTCTTTATCGGATCATAAAAACCGACTTTTCGAAGATCTCTTCCTTCTCTTCGAGATCGAACATCAATTGCAACGATTCGATAGACAGCTTATTGGGATAGATGTAAATAAACAACGCCCCCCCCCTAGAAACGTATATGAGGTTTTCTCCTCATACGGCTCGAGAAAATGATTCGAATTTCTTTGTATAATAATAGAAATTAGACTATGACTTGCATTAATTTCCTTACAGAAAAACAAATTTCATTTATACTCATGACTCAAGTTGTCTAATTTTGCCTGACAGACTTCAAAGACAAAATCCTTCTAAATTTTTTGAGTCGTCTCTAAACTCTTTTCTTTGTCTCATTTCGAACGAATTTACTTTTATTCCTTATTCTGATCCAATTCTGTTGTTGAGACAATTTCAAATCGTGTTTACTTGTTCTGGAATCCTTTATCTTTGATTTGTGAAATCCTTGGGTTTAGACATTACTTCGGGAATTCCTATTATTTTTTCTTTCAAAAGAGGAGCAACATACCCTTTTTTTCTTATTTCCTTCGATAAAGCATTTCCCTCTTCCATAGAAATCAAATATGAGCGATTAATTCTGATAGACTTTTCATTGAATTAGATTTCTATATTAAGGATAGACTGACAAAGTTGGCCTAATTTATTAGTTTTCACTAACCCTAGATTCTTTCCCTTGAAAAAAAAAGAAATTCTTCCCTCTCGAGCTCCATCGTGTACTATTTTACTTAGAAACAACCCAGTGCAAATTAGGTTCGGGACGAATAGAACAGACTATGTCGAGCCAAGAGCATTTTCATTACTATGGAAAATGATGGATAGCAAAATCCATAATCGATCATGTCCTTCAAGTCGCACGTTGCTTTCTACCACATCGTTTTAAACGAAGTTTTACCATAACAAATATTCCTTTTTTCATTGCAAAGTAGTATAGGGAATTGATCCAATATTGATGGAATCGTGAGTAATCATTGGTTTAGTTTTTTGTATACTAATTCAAACTTGCTATCTACGGTGAAATATGGATAAAAGAACTAAGGTATTTATCGGGGAAGCCCCCTCCAATTTATTTAAACCCATATTCTATCATATGAATGAAACATAGTTCGAAAAAAGAAGAATAAACAAGTTTTATTAAGACTTATTTATTAGTAAATTTCGACCCTCAACGGAGGACTCGAGATGATCAATCTCGAAGTGAGAAGAGAAGGGTCCACTTTATTACCAATAAATAAACTATAAACCTCAAAAAAAGTTTAATTAATTTAATTACTATAATTAGAATTATATTAGCAATATATTTTTCCGTAACAAAAGCAATTAACTAAATAAACTATTCCAATGAAAAGATTGAAAGTTTTTGGTAGTTATAGAATTCGCGTACTTATTCGACTCGAATACAAAAAAAAGAAGTAAAAAAAAACCTTTTTCACTAACAATATAATAGAATAAAAATATATCTCTATCATAAAGCTAAAGGTCTCTTTTTTATACAGTGTTTTACGTCAAGTTTAAATTAGAAAGTCGAGTAGATGGAATATATGAATTTATCTCTTATTTAGAAATTTGAAAATTAAATAATTTATTGACTTTTGTTCTTTAGTTTTGGGAAAAGAAAAAGGGATCCTTCTTTTCTTTCACATTGGATGTCAAATGTATCATGTAAGAATTCCCACTTCATGGATATGGAACATAAAGTTTATCTAAGAAGTTCCAATTTTAAAATAAATATGAGTAATGAATAGTAGAGACATATCATGAATGTGACTGATAGACCCAATTTTTTCATGAAAATAAAGATATGAAATTTGACTGGATTTCACATTTGATTTTGTTTTCTGAGAAAGAAAATGAATGCTTAGAAATGCATCTAAGCTAAGAGTTCTTATTAATAAACTTTTGTCTCGTGCGGAGTACAATATGATTTCATCTTTTGTTTCATCAGAAACAATCTGGGACGGAAGGGTTCGAACCTCCGAATAACGGGATCAAAACCCGCTGCCTTACCACTTGGCCACGCCCCATTTCGGGTTTTATGCGACACTAATAAACACTATTATGTTTATTTGTTATTCGTCAATCCCACTTTAATTACAGAAAAATTAGGGATATTCTCTTGCTAGTATTCTAGACAGGCGAATAATATAGAATCAAAAAAATGCATTGATCATTACATGGAATTCTATTAAGATATTATATGAAAGTCGAATTTATTCCATTCTCATTTGAGAGTGCGAATACAAGGAGGTATTTTGTGTTTGGGAAAGTCCGAAGAAAAAAATATTTGGAATCCGCCTTTTCCTATTTCCCTTAGAAAATAACTCAATCAAAATCTAATTATTTACTCTACAAGAACTAAATGCTTGTTATGCCTAATATACTTAGTTTAACCTGTATCTGTTTTAATTCCGTTCTTCATCCAAGTACTTTTTTCTTTGCCAAATTGCCCGAAGCTTATGCCATTTTCAACCCAATCGTGGATGTTATGCCTGTTATACCTCTATTCTTTTTTCTATTAGCCTTTGTTTGGCAAGCTGCTGTAAGTTTTCGATGAAATCTTTACTACTCTGTTTGCAAAATGGAATGATGTATTCATTCCAAAAAAATTATCAAAATGGGTAAAAACCGAGAAGTTTTATATTCTTATATTCTGAACCTTCAATTCTAAAATGAAAAGTCTTCTCCATTGAATGGATAGCTGCAGCAAGAAATTTGGATCAGCTTTTCTACCCCCCTCCACCTACGTTGAGCAGGTACCTTTAGGTACCTACACAATACCTAACCCAATTTTGGATATTGATAAGAGTGCTTATTATAAAAGAATTCTTGAAAAAAAATTGCAAGAATTCTTTTTTGCTTAGATATCAAAATAAACAAAGCCCATCCTAGTGGATCTGTGCGGTAAGGAAAAACAGGTAATCTATTCCTTAAAAAAAAATCTTGGAGATTATGTAATGCTTACTCTCAAACTTTTTGTTTATACAGTAGTGATATTCTTTGTTTCCCTCTTTATCTTTGGATTCTTATCCAATGACCCAGGACGTAATCCTGGGCGTGAGGAGTAAAAATTCATTTTTTTTTTAGAATTTTTTCTTACAAATTGGATTTGTTTCGTATATTTATCTATGAGAAAATCCGGGGGTCAGAATTCCTTCCAATTCGAAAGTCCCAAATGATCTGAGGGAGCGGAAAGAGAGGGATTCGAACCCTCGGTACAAAAAAATTGTACAACGGATTAGCAATCCGCCGCTTTAGTCCACTCAGCCATCTCTCCCCGTTCCAAATCGAAAGGTTTCCGTGATATGACAGAGGCAAGAAATAACGATTGCAACAAACCATTTTTTTTTCGTTCAAAAGTCTATAAAAATTATATTGCCAATTCTATTTTAGTTATATTCTTTTTTCTTAATGTTAATAAAAAAAAGAAGAAAATTCTTGTTTTTTCTTTCTAAAAATTAATATTGGCCGAGAGACAATCAAATAGATTTTCTCTTTAGCGGGCATTTCCATACAGGACTTGTTATAATAAAACAAGCAGGTTATATAAAAAAGAAAAACGCTTTTTTGTTAATGATTTCTCAAGAAAGCAAAACGGGTTCTTATCAAATTCACCATAAAATAGGAAAGAAGGATAAAGTAAGTAGACCTGACTCCTTGAATGATGTCTCTATTCGCTATTCTGGTATTTAAATTCAATGTAGATGAAATTGTATAAGCGAATTTTTTTTTTGTATTTCCTTAGACTTAGATCGAAGAATTTTTCGCTATTTACTATTTATATTCTTGTTAGTCGATGTTCTATAGGAATAAGAATAAATCGCAACCCCTTTCCGCTACACATAAAAATGAATTTCGAAAGTCCTTTTTTTCAGAATCCTTCATTTTTGTTCTTCCCCCCATGCAATAGAGATAGAGAGCGAATGGGAAAAAGGGGTTCCTTTTTTTTTCATTTTTCCCTTAAAAGATCGGCTTTGAAATAGGAGTCATGGAATAATGCTGAATTCAAATGTTTATTTCTATAGTATAATGAAGTATAAGAAAAACAAATCGAATCAAATTCATGGATTTACCACGCCCTCGGTTGTGACTCCATAGATAAAAATGCAAAAAAAAATTTCTACCTTCGAGACCATTGAAAAAGGGCATTGAACGAGAAAGAAATCGTCCACAGATAATAAAACTATCATATGCCTTGGAAGTGATATGAGGTGCTCGGAAATGGTTGAAGTAATTGAATAGGAGGATCACTATGACTATAGCCCTTGGTAGAATTCCTAAAGAAGAAAACGATCTATTTGATAGTATGGACGACTGGTTACGAAGGGACCGTTTCGTTTTTGTCGGATGGTCCGGCCTATTGCTCTTTCCTTGTGCTTATTTTGCTTTAGGGGGTTGGTTTACAGGGACAACTTTTGTAACTTCTTGGTATACCCATGGATTGGCTAGTTCCTATTTGGAAGGTTGTAATTTTTTAACAGCGGCAGTTTCTACCCCTGCCAATAGTTTAGCACACTCTTTGTTGCTATTATGGGGCCCAGAAGCACAAGGAGATTTTACTCGTTGGTGCCAATTAGGCGGTCTATGGACTTTTGTCGCTCTCCACGGGGCTTTTGCACTAATAGGTTTCATGTTACGCCAATTTGAACTTGCTCGGTCTGTTCAATTGCGGCCTTATAATGCAATCTCATTTTCTGGTCCAATTGCTGTTTTTGTTTCTGTATTCCTTATTTATCCACTGGGACAATCTGGTTGGTTCTTTGCGCCGAGTTTTGGCGTAGCAGCGATATTTCGATTCATCCTCTTCTTCCAAGGATTTCATAATTGGACGTTGAACCCATTTCATATGATGGGAGTTGCCGGAGTATTAGGCGCGGCTCTGCTATGCGCTATTCATGGGGCGACCGTAGAAAACACTCTATTCGAGGACGGTGATGGTGCAAATACTTTCCGCGCTTTTAACCCAACTCAAGCTGAAGAAACTTATTCAATGGTTACTGCTAATCGCTTTTGGTCCCAAATCTTTGGTGTTGCTTTTTCCAATAAACGTTGGTTACATTTCTTTATGCTATTTGTACCCGTCACCGGTTTATGGATGAGTGCTATTGGCGTAGTTGGCCTGGCTCTGAACTTACGTGCCTATGACTTCGTTTCCCAGGAAATCCGTGCAGCGGAAGATCCTGAATTTGAGACTTTCTACACCAAAAATATTCTTTTAAATGAGGGTATTCGTGCGTGGATGGCAGCTCAGGATCAGCCTCATGAAAATCTTATATTCCCTGAGGAGGTTCTACCACGTGGAAACGCTCTTTAATGGAACTTTCGTTTT